TGTACATAATATTTTAATACGCAACAATGTATACATTTTCGGCATATCTTGTTGTACGATAATGTATACATTGGCATGCATACAATTTTGTATGGGTGTTTTGGCACAATACACGTAATATTTTGATGTGTGGCATGTCGTGTTCGATATTATATGTGCATGGCACTTGATACCGATAAGGCATATTACATTTCAACGCACTTGTTGAAAGCGTCGTTCGGGTCCTTCCTGTTTTAGGGGTTTGGCGGGAATACAGGACTTGTTCGGCGTAGGGGGGAAGGGGGGTTTGCCGCGCGGAAACCGAAATAAAGGTTAAAAGGGGAGATAAAGAATTTAGGTGTATGAAGTCATTCTTTATGCACTTGATATAAACTATTGTTATTCTTTAATGAATGCCTTTGTAGTGTTACATTATTATTCTGCACAACAAGAGCATGTACGACCTTGTCTGTCATTTCTTAAAGGTGTCGCACATGTCAAATGAAAGGAGAGAAAAAAAAAAGAACCAGATGCATTTAAAAGAACGCCTTGGCTTGGTGGGTCATGGACAATTAGCATTAACACCATTAACCAGATGCCAGTATAATTATCCGAGTGGGGGCTTTTAGAACGTATGGACCTGAAATAGGAGCCAGATGCCAGTAATAGTGCACCATGCGTGACCCCTACAATATGTGCCCCTGATCCATCATGCAGAAGGTACCTTAAGATATGAACCCGTTGGTGGTTTCTTACTACATACTTATCTGTGGTCCTATTTCTGCTGATATGGGATATAGGATGGTTAGATGGCGGTATGGGGCATAATCGAGTTATCAGCTTAAATGAAATTACCCGTGAGGTTGAGGAGAATGCTTATGTTTGTCTTAGTCGAATGTTGACGTTTGTAAGCTTTAATTCAGTTTTGGGGAAATAACCTTAATGTCTCTAGTTTCATGAGTGTAAAATTATGCATAATATGTACGTCTGACATAAATTATGTTTACGGACATAAACGTAGAAACATCATTATGATAAGGTTTACTACAGGTGTGAGGTACTACTATGAGTGTTTTATCCTCCTTTACGACACCCTAGGACTAAGTCGGGGCGTCGCGGGTCAGAGAGTAGTTTAACTTAGAATCCTAGCTTTGGGGGTTAGGGGTGAGAGTTAAAATCTTTCCTTTTTGAGTACTAAGAGGGGTTTTAACCCTCGATCTCCGGCTTACAAGACCGGCGCTATTAAAGCTAAGCTATTAGGACGTTTTGTTGGTTGTCACCGTGTTAGGCGTGACGGTACTCTTTTACGAGGGCTTCGTTGTCGGCTCATCCTCCCATAGGGATTAAGACTAAGAACAAGGCGAAGTGAAGGGTAGATGCGGCTAGGCCAATAAGGATGTATGGGGATTCTACTGGTATGCCGCCGATTCAGGTTAGGATTAAGAGGTTTGCGACTAGGGCTCAGAAAAGGAGTTGTGTGATAGGTCGGAACGTAAGACCTCGCTGTTTGGATGTGTGGAGGGCGGGGATAACTAGGAGTACGAGGATGGAGGCCAGGAGGGCTAAGACACCCCCCAGTTTGTTCGGGAGGGATCGCAGGATGGCGTATGCGAAGAGGAAATATCACTCTGGTTTGATATGGGGTGGTGTCATTAGGGGGTTGGCGGGCGTTAAGTTGTCGGGGTCACCAAGAAGTTGGGGTCAGAAGAGGGCGAGGGCTACATGGCCTAGGAGGAGGGCTGTGAGCCCCACGAGGTCTTTGTACGAGTAGTAGGGGTGGAAGGGAATTGTATCGGAGTCTGTGCTTAGGCCTGCGGGGTTATTAGACCCAGTTTCGTGGAGGAAGAGAAAGTGTAGGGCTGACAACCCCACAATTGCGAAGGGGATGATGAAGTGGAAGGCGAAGAACCGATTAAGGGTTGCAGCATCTACGGAGAACCCGCCTCATAGCCATTGGACTAGCTCGTTGCCCATGTAAGGGACGGCAGAAAGTAGGTTGGTAATAACTGTGGCCCCCCAGAAGGATATTTGGCCCCAGGGCAGGACGTAACCCACGAAAGCGGTTATTATGGTTAGTATAAGAAGGATCACTCCGATGTTTCAGGTTTCTTTGTTCAGGTAGGAGCCGTAATATAGGCCCCGGGCAATGTGAATATAAAGGCAGATGAAGAAAAAGGAGGCCCCATTGGCGTGCATGTTTCGGATGAGTCAGCCGTAGGTAACATCTCGACAGATGTGGGTAACAGAAGAATAGGCGGTGGAAATATCTGAGGTATAATGTATAGCTAGGAATAAGCCGGTTAGGATTTGTACAATTAGACATAGGCCTAGGAGGGATCCAAAATTTCATCAGGATGAGAGGTTGGAGGGGGTGGGGAGGCTGATTACTGCATTATCGCAGATTTGTAGTAGGGGGTGGGCTTTTCGTAGGCTTGCCATTAGGGGTTTTCGTAGTTGAGCTACAACGGTGGTTTTTCAAGTCACTGGTCTCGGTTAGAGTCCGGGCGGGAATCATGGTTTATCTTGCGTTTTTATTTCTGCTAGGGTTGGTTGTGGGGTTAGTTGCTGTGGCTTCTAATCCGGCCCCATACTTTGCTGCTTTTGGGTTGGTTGCGGTGGCAGGTATGGGGTGTGGGATTTTGTCAGGGTACGGTGGGGGCTTTTTGGCATTAGTCTTGTTCTTAATTTATTTGGGAGGAATGTTGGTTGTGTTTGCGTATACTGCAGCTTTGGCTGCCGACCCTTTTCCTGAGAGTTGGGGGGAGCGTCCGGTGTTCGAGTATGTAGTTGTTTACCTCGTAGGGGTTGTGTTAGCTGCTGGTTGGTTTTGAGGGGGGTGGTATGAGGGTGCATGGGTAGTAGTGGATGAGCTTCAAGAGTTTTTTGTCTTACGGGGGGACTCGAGTGGGGTGGCATTAATGTATTCGCTTGGGGGGGGTATGTTGGTGGTGTGTGCTTGGGGTCTTTTTCTTACTTTGTTTGTTGTGTTGGAGTTAACTCGGGGGTTAGGCCACGGGGTGCTTCGAGCGGTTTAAAGGGTTGACAATAGAGTGGCGAGTGTTGCAGTAAGTAGAAATATTACCAGGTATGTTTTAATTATCCCTCGTTGGGCATTGCTAGTGGTGGTAATTAGTTTTAGTTGGGCGGAGGCGAGCCCTTTGGGGCCAGCTAACTCAAACCATGACTGGTCGACCAGCTGGGTGGCCATGTTTTGTCCTAAGGTAAGTTTGAGTTTAGGGGTTAATCGGTGAGCTAGTGCTGGGAAGTAGCCTAGTATGTTGGAGAAGTTGTGGGGGGAGATATTTGCGATTTTAAGTTGTTTAGTTGTCAGGAAGGCCAGCTCTATGGCTACAAGTAGGCCTGTAATTGTGACTAGCAGGGCGGCTAGTTTAAGTAAGGGGGGCATGGTTATAATGGGGCTTTTAGATGGGAGGAAGTTCGAGGTAAGGAGAAGGCCTGCAATAATGCTCCCTCATGCTAGACGTTTAATAGGATTAATGACGGAGGGGTTGTTTTCGTTGACTGGTGAGAGTGCCAGAAAGCGTGGGGTGCCCATAGAGACGAAGAACACTAGCCGGAAGCTGTAGACTGCGGTGAAAGAGGTGGCGATAAGAGTAAGGGTTAGGGCTCAGGCGTTTAGGTATGAAGTGTTCAGGGCCTCGATGATTGCGTCTTTTGAGAAGAAGCCTGCTAGGAAGGGGGTGCCGGTGAGGGCGAGGCTTCCGATAGCGAGGGAGGAGGAAGTGAAGGGCATGAGGTTGTGGAGTCCCCCTATTTTTCGGATATCTTGTTCGTTATTGAGGCTGTGGATAATGGAGCCTGAGCACAAGAAGAGCATGGCCTTAAAGAAGGCGTGCGTACAGATGTGGAAGAATGCTAGTTGGGGTTGATTAAGTCCAATGGTGACTATTATTAGGCCGAGTTGGCTAGAGGTAGAGAATGCGACGATTTTTTTAATGTCGTTTTGGGTTAGGGCGCAGGCTGCTGTGAATAGGGTGGTTAATGCTCCCAGGCAGAGGCATAGGGTGAGGGCTATTTGGTTGTCTTGTATTAATGGGTGGAGGCGAATGAGGAGGAAAATGCCGGCTACCACTATTGTGCTGGAGTGTAGGAGGGCAGACACTGGAGTGGGGCCCTCCATGGCGGAGGGCAGCCAGGGGTGTAAGCCAAATTGTGCTGACTTACCGGCGGCTGCGACGATTAGGCCGACTAGAGGGAGGGTTAGGTTAAATTCTTTAAAGGTAAAAAATATTTGCTGAATTTCTCATGAGTTTAGGTTTATTGCGAACCAGGCTATGGCCATAATTAAGCCGATATCCCCAACACGATTGTATAGGACTGCTTGGAGGGCTGCTGTGTTGGCGTCGGCTCGGCCATACCATCAGCCGATAAGAAGGAAGGATATGATGCCTACCCCTTCTCAGCCCACAAATAGTTGGAATATGTTGTTGGCTGTCACCAGAATAATTATGGCTACTAGGAAGAGGAGGAGGTACTTGAAGAATTGATTTATGTTGGGGTCTGCGTGCATGTATCATAAGGCAAACTCTAAAATAGACCAGGTGACGTAAAGGGCAATGGGAATAAAGATAATTGAGTAGTGGTCGAACTTGAGACTAATATTGATGTCGAAGGTTGTGGTATTTATTCATTGCCAGCTGGTAACGATGGCTTCAACTCCTTGGTCAAGGAAGATGAACAGGGGGAGGAGGCTAACTGCGAATGCGGTGCTAACCCCTGTTTTGACGTGGGTAATAGCTCAGGTTTTTTCTTGGGGGTTTGGGCTTAGGGCGGTGGCAAGGGGGTATAAAAGGAGGCCAAAGACAAGTACAAGGCTGGTTGAGAGGACAAGGGTGGTTGGTTGCATAGCTTCTACTTGGATTTGCGCCAAGAGTTTTTGGTTCCTAAGACCAACGGATGAGCGTTATCCTTTAGGAGCTGAGTGAGCCGGGGAGTTAAACCGCGGGTTAGGAGTTAGCAGCCTCTGTTAGCTTCGGGCCTCTCTCGGTGGACAAGGGGGGTTGAACCTCTGTTGTTAGAATCACGATCTAGTATTTTAGTTAAACTATGTCCACAGTGACATCAGCCCCACATGAGCTCAGGTTTTGTAATTAGTAGGATGATAGGAAGCAGATGGAGAGTCATTAACAGGTGCTCTCGTGTGTGGTATGGAGTGAGGCCAATTATGTGGGCGGGAGTGGGCCCTCGTTGGGTTAGGAGGAAGAGGTGTAGGGAGTAGCCTGCTGTGATTAGGGTGCCGAGGCCCGTGAGGGCGAGGGTTCAGGGGGATCAGTTAAATATTGTAGTAATAATTATGATCTCCCCTATTAAGTTAGGGAGGGGGGGTAGGGCGAGGTTGGCTAGGTTGGCGGTGAGTCATCACACCGCTGTCAAGGGGAAGAGTATTTGGAGGCCTCGTGCGAGAACTATGGTTCGGCTGTGGGTGCGTTCATAGTTTGTGTTAGCTAGACAGAAGAGGGCGGAGGAGGCCAGGCCGTGGGAGATCATAAGAATGATTGCTCCAGTAAAACCTCAAGGGGTTTGAATGAGGATACCCCCGGCTACCAGGCCTATGTGGCTAACGGATGAGTAGGCAATTAGTGATTTGAGGTCCGCTTGTCGTAAGCAAATAAACCCGGTCATGATGATGCCTCAGAGCGCTAGGACAATAAACGGGTAAGCCATCTCTTTAGTGAGGGGGTCTAGTATAATTGTTATACGTATTATGCCGTACCCGCCCAGCTTTAGGAGGACAGCGGCTAGGACTATAGAGCCGGCAATGGGGGCTTCTACGTGGGCTTTGGGTAGTCATAGGTGTACGCCATACAGGGGTATTTTAACTAGGAAGGCAATAAGGCAGCCTGCTCACCAGATCTTGTCTCCTCAGGAGAGGAGCGAGAGCGGTTGGGAGTATTGTAGTGTTAGTATTGATAGCGTTCCTGTGCTGTTTTGGAGTAGTAGAAGGGCTACTAGGAGGGGGAGTGAGCCTGCGAGGGTATAAAAGAGAAAGTATGTCCCTGCATTAAGGCGCTCCGTCTGATTGCCCCACCGTGTAATAATGATAAGGGTTGGCAGGAGGGTGGCTTCAACTATTACGTAGAATATGATGATTTCGGTGGCCCCGAAAGCTAGGATGAGGAATATTTGGAGGGAGGCTAGAAGGGAGATGTACACTCGTTGTCGGCTGGCGGGCTCTGAAGAGATGTGGTTTTGACTGGCCAGAATTATAAGGGGGAGGAGTCAGCAGGTAAGTACAAGAAGGGGGGTGGAGAGGGGGTCCGTTGCCAAGTAAGGGTTGGATGAGGTTCACCCGACTTCGGAGTCTCACTTCAGCCAGGTCAAGCTGGCTAGGGCAATTAAAAGGCTTTGGGCAGTCGTGGTGGCTCAGAGTCATTTTGTTGGGGTCAATCAGATTGTAGGGAAAAGCATAAGTGTTGGGACAAGGATTTTTAGCATTGTAGAAGGTTCAAGCTTTGGAGGTGGTCGGTTCCGTGAGTCCGTGCTGTGGCGACTAGTAGGGCTAGACCCACGCTAGCTTCACAGGCCGAGAAGGCTAGAAGGAGCATAGGGGCTGAGGAGTATCCGGTTGTCTCTAGCTGGAGGGCCCATAAGGAGAGGGCAACAAATAGTGATAGCATTATCCCCTCCAGGCATAAGAGGGCTGATAAGAGATGAGTGCGGTGGAATGCTAGGCCCATAAGTCCTAGAATAAAGGCTGAGCTGAAGCTAAAGTGTGAGGGGGTCATAAGGGGGTCGTGGGTGTAACCGCGATTTTCTGAGTCGAAATCAGAGGTCTTGTTTGGACTAACCCCCTATTCAGCCCACTCCAGGCCTCCTTGCGTTCATTCGTAGGCTAGTCCTAGGGTTAAAAGGGCTAAGACGGCGGCGGCTCAGAGTAAGGTGGCAGCTGGGGTGAGTAGTTGGGCTGCTCAGGGCAGGGGGAGCAGGAGTGCAATTTCTAGATCAAATAAGAGGAAGAGGATGGCAATTAGGAAAAAGCGTAGGGAGAAAGGGAGGCGGGCGGAGCCTAGGGGGTCGAAGCCGCATTCGTAGGGTGAAAGTTTTTCTGGGTTTGGGCTGATTTGGGGGAGTCAAAAAGATACGATGGCTAGGGCTGCAGTGAGGAGGACGGCGACCAATAGAATTGTCATATATCTTTCCTTGGGGTTAACCAAGACTGGGTGATTGGAAGTCACTTGTACTATTTTGATACTAGAAAGATAGGAGCCTCATCAGTAGATGGAGACGTAGAGGAATAGTCAGACGACGTCAACGAAGTGTCAGTATCATGCGGCGGCTTCGAACCCAAAATGGTGCTCTGAGGTGAAATGGTATTGAATTTGTCGAAGTAAGCAGACGGCTAGGAAAGTTGACCCAATAATTACGTGTAGCCCGTGGAACCCGGTGGCCACAAAGAATGTTGAGCCATAGGCCCCGTCAGCGATGGTGAAAGGGGCTTCGTAATACTCTATGGCTTGAAGAAGGGTGAAGTAGAAGCCTAATAAAACTGTTAGGCTAAGGGATTGGATGGCCTGTTTTCGGTTGCCCTCCATAAGGCTGTGGTGGGTTCAGGTGACAGTGACTCCGGAGGCAAGAAGGACGGCGGTGTTTAAGAGGGGTACTTCGAAGGGATCGAGGGGGGTAACGCCTGTTGGGGGCCAACATCCGCCCAGCTCGGGGGTTGGAGCGAGGCTTGAGTGGTAGAAGGCCCAGAAGAAGCCCAGGAAGAAGAAGACCTCTGAAGTAATAAATAGAATTATTCCGTAGCGTAGGCCTTTTTGGACAGGGGGTGTGTGGTGTCCTTGAAATGTCCCTTCTCGAATGACATCGCGTCATCATTGGCCTATTGTAAGCAGGGTGAGCACTAGTCCGAGGGATAGCAAGATTATTGAGTGGAAGTGAAATCAGATTGCGAGACCAGATGTTAATAATAGGGCTGCTACTGCGCCGGTCAGGGGTCAGGGGCTTGGGTCGACCATGTGATATGCGTGTGCTTGGTGGGCCATTAGACGTTCTCTTGTAGATAAAGGCTTAGTAGCAGAACGAAGACGTAGGCCTGGATCACAGCGACTGCTACTTCCAATAGGGTTAGAAGAAATAGTACGGCGGTTGTTAAGGCGGCAACTGTTGGTGTCGTGGATGTGAGTACGAAGGCGGCAGTGGCGATTAATTGTATTAGGAGGTGCCCGGCCGTGAGGTTGGCAGTTAATCGGACACCTAGTGCTAAGGGCCGGATGAAAAGACTGATGGTCTCGATGATGATTAGTACTGGAATTAGGGGGACGGGGGTGCCTTCTGGCAGAAGGTGACCTAAGGCGGCAGTAGGTTGGTTTCGCAATCCGATGATGATGGTAGCTAGTCATAGGGGGACTGCGAAGCCCATGTTTAGGGATAGCTGAGTGGTGGGTGTAAAAGTATAGGGGAGGAGTCCTAGCATGTTAAGGGTGACAAGGAAAATTATTAATGAGGCAAACAAGGCTGCTCATTTGTGCCCGCCTAGGTTTAAGGGGAGAAGCAGTTGCTGGGTAAAGCGGTTTAGGGATCAGCTTTGTAGTGTTACAAGGCGGTTGTTTAGTCAGCGGGCAGAAGGGGTGGGATAAAGAATTCAGGGTAGGGTGAGGGCCAAGGCCATCAAGGGAACACCGAGGTATGAGGGGCTCATGAATTGGTCAAAGAAGTTTAGCGTCATGGTCAGTTTCAGGATTTGGGTTTAGGTTTTTTTGTGCTTAGGGTGGTTGGCTCATTGATGTAAGTGTGGCTGAGGACTTTAGGGGGGATCACGATTAGGAAGACCATTCAAGAAAATACCAGGATGATGCATCAAGGGGCGGGGTTTAACTGGGGCATATCACTAGAGGTGGTTGGGGGTCACCAGTCTTTAGCTTAAAAGGCTAACGCTAGTCCCGGGTTAGCTTTCTAGTGAGGCGTCTTCAAGTATCAGGGAGGATCAGCTTTCAAAATGTTTTAAAGGGACTGCCTCTACCGTAATTGGTATGAAGCTGTGGTTGGCCCCGCAGATCTCAGAGCATTGACCGTAGAATACCCCGGGGCGGGAGGCTAGGAAGGCTGTTTGGTTTAAGCGGCCTGGGACGGCGTCTATTTTTACCCCGAGTGCTGGGACGGTCCAGGCATGTAAGACGTCTTCGGCTGAGACTAGAACCCGGATGGGCGATTCTATGGGTACTACTATTCGATGGTCTGTTTCGAGGAGTCGAAATTGGCCTGGGCTCAAGTCTTGTGTTGGGATCATATATGAGTCAAAGGTCAGGTCTTCGTAGTCTGTATATTCGTAGCTTCAGTATCATTGATGGCCCATTGCTTTGATGGTGAGGTGGGGGTCATTAACTTCATCCATTAGGTAGAGGAGACGAAGGGAGGGGAGGGCAATTAAAATAAGGATTGTTGATGGAAGGATGGTTCAGACGATTTCAATTTCTTGGGAGTCTAGAATATATTTGTTAGTAAGTTTAGTCGAGACTATCGCTATGATAATGTAAAGGATAAAGATGCTAATGAGGAGTACAATCATGAGTGTGTGGTCGTGGAAGTGAAGGAGCTCTTCTATTACTGGTGAGGCCGCGTCTTGGAAGCCTAACTGTGAGGGGTGTGCCATTAGTTCAAGATTCAGGGCCCGCGGGGGTTTAACCCACAATTTTGTCTTGACGAGGCAGTGTAATGTCTATTTTACTAGGGCCCGATAGAAGAAAATGGCAGAGTGGTTATGCGACTGGCTTGAAACTAGTACATGGGGGTTCAATTCCTTCCTTTCTTGTGGTTTGTACTTGTACAAAAGCCGGCTCTTCAAATGTATGGTAAGGGGGAGGGCAGCCGTGTAGTCATTCTACATTCGTGGTGGCTAGTTCGACTGATATAACTTCTCGTTTAGCGACGAATGCCTCTCAAAGGATAAACAGGAACATGATGACGGCGATCATAGAGATCATAGACCCGATAGAAGAGACGGCGTTTCAAAGGGCATAGGCGTCTGGATAATCTGAGTATCGGCGGGGTATTCCTGCCAGGCCTAGGAAGTGCTGAGGGAAGAAAGTGAGATTAACCCCAAGGAATATTACTCCGAAGTGGATTTTAGATCAGGTGCTGTGGAGGGTGTACCCTGAGAAGAGAGGGAATCAATGCACAAATCCGGCTATAATTGCAAACACAGCCCCCATGGATAAGACGTAGTGGAAGTGGGCGACTACGTAATACGTATCGTGAAGTACGATGTCTAGGGACGAGTTGGATAGGACAATTCCTGTCAGCCCTCCGACTGTAAACAGAAAGATAAAACCAAGGGCTCATAGAAGTGGGGTCTCTCATTTAATTGAGCCCCCATGTAGGGTGGCTAATCAGCTAAATACTTTAACGCCTGTAGGGATGGCAATAATTATTGTTGCGGATGTGAAGTAGGCTCGCGTATCCACATCCATCCCGACGGTAAACATATGGTGGGCTCAGACAATAAATCCCAGGAGTCCGATGGCTATTATGGCCCAGACCATGCCTATGTAGCCGAAGGGTTCTTTTTTGCCGGCATAGTAGGCGACAATGTGTGAGATTATTCCGAACCCGGGTAAGATTAAAATGTAGACCTCTGGGTGGCCGAAGAATCAGAATAGGTGTTGGTACAGAATGGGGTCTCCTCCTCCAGCCGGGTCAAAGAAGGTTGTGTTTAGGTTGCGATCTGTGAGGAGCATGGTAATAGCTGCGGCGAGGACTGGGAGGGAGAGGAGGAGTAGGACAGTCGTGACGAGCAGAGACCACACAAATAAGGGTGTTTGATATTGAGAGATGGCTGGGGGCTTCATGTTCGTGATCGTGGTGATGAAATTAACCGACCCGAGGATTGAGGAGACACCGGCCAGGTGGAGGGAGAAAATAGCGAGATCTACGGAGGCACCGGCGTGTGCTAGGTTACCGGCTAAGGGGGGGTACACAGTTCATCCTGTTCCTGCCCCAGCTTCAACCCCTGAGGACGCCAAGAGGAGGAGAAGGGAGGGGGGGAGGAGCCAGAAGCTTATGTTGTTTATTCGAGGGAATGCCATGTCTGGGGCCCCAATCATCAGGGGGAGCAGCCAGTTTCCGAAGCCCCCGATCATGATTGGCATAACCATGAAGAAAATCATTACGAAGGCATGGGCTGTGACGATAACATTATAAATCTGGTCATCGCCCAGGAGGGCGCCGGGTTGGCTTAGCTCTGCTCGAATTAGAAGGCTGAGGGCTGTGCCAACTATTCCGGCTCAGGCACCGAATACTAAATAAAGGGTGCCAATGTCTTTGTGGTTGGTGGAGAAGAATCAGCGTGTGACTGCCACAGGTAGGGTGGCCGAGAGTTCAGGCGGTGGGTTGTAGCCCCGAAGACAGAGGTTGGACCCCTCTCCCTATCAAGCCCCGTGGTGGAGACCACGTCAGATTGCAAATCTGAAGAGGCCGACTATAATCGGCCGGGGCTTTCCCCGCCTTGCTCGCCTAACGGCGGGGAAAGGTAGATGAATGTTCGTTGGTTTGAGCGCTTAGCTGTTAACTAAGAGTTTGTAGGATCGAGGCCTTCTCATCTAGGAGGGCTTTAGCTTAATCAAAGTGTCTGGGTTGCATTCAGAAGATGTGGGATAAAGTCCTGCAAGTCTTATCAGGGGCTAGGGGATTTTCACCCCTACTTAGGGCTTTGAAGGCCCTTGGTCTAATGTTATCCTAAGCCCCTATGTTACGAGTACTAGGGCGGTTGGGGTCAGGGGTAGTAGGGCGAGGGCTGCGGTTGTTGATAGCGAGAGTGGGAGGGTATTTTGTGTGCTTGGGAGACGTCATGGGGTGGCTGAGTTGTTGGTGTTGGGGGAGACAGTAAGGGTTATAGCGTGGCATAAGCGTAGGTAGAAGTATAGACTAAGAAGGGCGGTGAGTGCTATGAGGGTGGCCGTGAGGGGCAGATCTTGTTTGGTTAATTCTTGGAGAATTAGTCATTTGGGTATGAAGCCCGTGAGGGGTGGGAGCCCGCCGAGAGATAGGAGTAGTAGGGCTGTGAGGGCTGCGAGGCTTGGGGTTTTAGCCCAGGTCAGGGCTAGGGTGCTGATTTTGGTGGCGGAGGTTGATTTTAGGGTCAAGAAGGCTGCGGAGGTTATCGCGAGATATACCCCCAGTGTTAAGAGGGTTAAGTGTGGGGCAAACTGGAGCACAATAATTATTCAGCCTAGGTGGGTAATGGACGAGTAGGCGAGAATTTTACGTAGTTGGGTTTGATTCAGCCCTGCTCACCCGCCTACAAGGGTTGAACAGATTCCTAGTGTTGTTAAAACTAGGGGGTGTATGGTGGGTGCGATTTGAATAATTAGGGCAAATGGGGCTAGTTTTTGTCAGGTGGAGAGGATTAGGCCTGTTAGGAGGTCTAAGCCTTGTAGTACTTCGGGCAATCAAAAGTGTAAGGGGGCTAAGCCCAACTTTAAGGCTAGGGCGATTATGGCGATTGTGGAGGAAGCTGGGTGAGAAAGTTGGGTGATGTCTCATTCTCCAGTTATTCAGGCATTAGTTGTGCTTGCAAATAAGATTATTGCTGCGGCTGTGGCTTGTGTGAGGAAATACTTGGTTGTGGCTTCTACTGCCCGAGGGTGGTGGTGTCGTGCTATAAGAGGTACAATGGCGAGGGTATTGATTTCAAGTCCTATTCATGCTAGTAGTCAGTGTGAGCTGGTGAAGGTGAGTACTGTGCCAAGCCCTAGGCTAGAAAGTAGAACGGTTAGTACGTAGGGGTTCATTAGTAGGGGTGGGGTTTTAACCAACATTTTTGGGGTATGGGCCCAAAAGCTTAATTAGCTGACCTTACTAGAAAGTGGTGTAGAGGAAGCACCTGGAGTTTTGATCTCTTGAGCATGGGTTCGAGCCCCTTCTTTTTAAGGAGCCGGGGGGATTTTAACCCTCATGTATCATTCTATCAAAATGGTCCTTGGATATTCGGGCACAGCTCCAGACATTACAGTTGAGGGGGGAGCCCTGCAAATGTAATTAGGAGAGTGATGTGTCATAGTACCAGGGCTAGGGCTAGGGGTAGGAAGTTTTTTCAGATTAAATGTATGAGTTGGTCATATCGAAATCGGGGGTATGAGGCCCGCACTCACAGGAAGACGATGGAGAGGATTGCAGCTTTTGTCATGAGGTTGGTGGTAGTGAGTCCCGGGAGGGAGGGGAAATGAGAGGAGCCTAAGAATAGAATAGTTGAGAGGGTGTTTATGAGTAGAATGTTGGCGTATTCGGCTAGGAAAAATAGGGCGAATGGGCCACCTGCATACTCTACGTTGAAACCGGAGACAAGTTCGGACTCTCCTTCTGTTAGGTCGAAGGGGGCTCGATTTGTTTCTGCAAGTGTGGAGATATATCATATGGCGGCTAAGGGCCAGGCCGGGGCTAGTAATCAGATGTTTTCCTGGGTCGTATCGAATATTTGTAGGGTGAAGCCCCCGGTGAATACAACAACTGAGAGGAGGATTAGTCCGAGGCTCACTTCGTAGGAGATGGTTTGGGCTACTGCTCGTAGGGCCCCGATTAGAGCATATTTTGAATTGGATGCTCAGCCTGACCCCAAGATGGAGTAAACTGCCAAGCTGGAGAGGGCGAGGATAAAGATGACCCCCAGATTAAGGTCAGTTATAGGGTAGGGAAATGGTATAGGGGCTCAAAGGGTTAAGGAGATAGTCAGGGCTAGTATTGGGGTGGCCAGGAACAGGAAGGGGTAGGATATGGAGGGGCGGATGGGCTCTTTAATAAATAGTTTTATGCCATCTGCAATGGGTTGAAGAAGTCCGTAGGGGCCTACAATGTTTGGGCCTTTGCGATGTTGCATGTAGCCAAGCACTTTTCGTTCTAGGAGTGTCAGGAAGGCGACTGCCAAGAGTACAGGGATGACGAGGGCGAGAGGGCTAATGAGGTGAGTGATGAGAAGGGTGAGCATGGCTGGGGAGAGGATTTGAACCTCTGGTAGAAAGGGCTTAGACCTTTTACAATTACCGAGCTCTGCCACCCCAGCATGCCCTTATCTGGGGCTGAAAGGATGCTCCCCTTTGCCTGATTTAGTTGTTTGCATTAGGTAGGGGTAGGGCTTACCGGAGGCAGGGGCCCTCCTTTTCCGGTCCTTTCGTACTAGGAAAAGTAGCGTTACAGATAGAAACTGACCTGGATTACTCCGGTCTGAACTCAGATCACGTAGGACTTTAATCGTTGAACAAACGAACCCTTAATAGCGGCTGCACCATTAGGATGTCCTGATCCAACATCGAGGTCGTAAACCCCCTCGTCGATAGGGACTCTGGGAGAGGATTGCGCTGTTATCCCTGGGGTAACTTGGTTCGTTGATCGGCTTTGGCCGGATCATTTATGGTCAGATGTTCTGAGGCTTGGAGGAGTGTCTCCTGGCTTTAGGGATAACCCAGTCCACGTGGGGGCTTTTTTTTCCCCCGCGGTCGCCCCAACCGAAGACATGTTGGCCATGGTCACTTTGTTTATGCCTTTGAGTTTGGTTATTTGACGTGGCTGGCCTTGTGTCTTAAGCTCCACAGGGTCTTCTCGTCTTGTAGTGGTATACCCGCTTCTGCACGGGTAGATCAATTTCATTGACTTGGAAAAGGAGACAGCTAAGCCCTCGTGATGCCATTCATACAGGTCTTCATTTAAAAGACAAGTGATTGCGCTACCTTCGCACGGTTAAAATACCGCGGCCGTTAAACTTAAAGTCACAGGGCAGGCGGGACCTCCTATGTTTTGAGGTCAGGAGGCGGTGTTTTTGGTAAACAGGCGAGGCTTGTGTTTGCCGAGTTCCTTCTTTTCCTTTGGGTCTTTCCTTTTGTGGGCACGCCTGTGTAGGGGTAACGATGTGGGGATGCGGAGTTTTCTAGGCTGTGATTAGTTCGCAGTGCTCTCTTGGGTTGGGTTCGTTATTTGTTAGTGGAGGGAGGGGTCCGGGTTAACTTACACATGTGCTGGGAGAAGGGCGTCCTTCTTATTACTCATTTTAGCATTGTCTCTCCTATGAGGGCATAGGGCGGCCTAGTACTATTAGGGGGTGGGGTGGGTAATATCAGAATAAGGGGTCTTTGGTCCGTCTGAGCTTTAACGCTTTCTGTGCAGGTGGCTGCTTTTAAGCCCACTGGAACGGTTGGCCTTGTTGAGTGTGATCCTTGGCCTCCTGATAAGATTGTGTCCTGGGTCAGGGGAGCTGTACCTCCTCTGACTAACTCCCTTTCTTTTCTCGTGGTCTAGTATTCGTGTTACTGTTGTGACTTGAGGGGTGAGGGGCTGAACTTATATCCATTTCCTAGGCAACCAGCTATAACCGGGTTCGGTAGGTTTGTCACCTCTACTCGGAGATCTTCCCACTCTTTTGCCACAGAGAAGGGTTGGCCCTATGATAGGCTGTCTCGGAGTAGCTCACTCGGTTTCGGGGTCTCGAACTAAAGGGCTCTTTGCTCGGAGGGTGCTGGCTAAATCATGATGCAAAAGGTACGAGGACTAAACTCTGCTTTTTGGGGCTTGAATGGGTTGTTTCATTTCTCTTTCAGCTTTCCCTTGCGGTACTTTCTCTATTGCTTTGTGGTTCCTTTTCTGTCTCCCATACTAGGGCGGAAAAATGGTTTGTTTATTATTTTTGGTTTTTGTTGGGTTATTTATGTCTTTGGTTTATTTTTGTGGTTAAGCTAGCTGTTGAGCTCAGGGCGACCCAGTTTGCATGGGTGTTTTCTCGGTGTAAGGGAGGTGCTTAACTGTCTCAGCCACGCCCTGGTTATTCCAAGTGCACCTTCCGGTACACTTACCATGTTACGACTTGCCTCCCCTTGGCGGTTTAATTTTGTTATTTATCTTTAAGATCATGGGTTAGGGGAGAGTGACGGGCGGTGTGTGCGCGCCTCAGAGCCGGATTCAAAAGAACTCTCTATTTTCTTTTTACTGCTAAATCCACCTTCGGGCACTTGTTTCATGGTGCCGTTCGTAGTATTCTGGGTCAGAAAATGTAGCCCATTTCTTCCCACCCCGTACGCTACACCTTGACCTGACGTTCTGGGTTTTGCCCATTTTGCTTACTATGGGGCCTTCACAGGGTAAGCTGACGACGGCGGTATATAGGCGGGGTTGACAAGGGGTGGTGAGGTTTAACGGGGGTTATCGATTCTAGAACAGGCTCCTCTAGGTGGGTCTGAGGCACCGCCAAGTCCTTTGGGTTTTAAGCTGGTGCTCGTAGTTCCCTGGCGGATGTCGGTTGTGGGGGAGACATCTAAGTTTACGGCTGAGCATAGTGGGGTATCTAATCCCAGTTTGTATCTCGGCTGTCGTGGGGTCGGGTGGTAATTAAAGCTACTTTCGTGATGGGGCTTCGCACCCCCAGGTGCGTATGACGGCCTAGGGGGGCTTCGGCTTTAGCTGGGATCATCCATAACCACTCTTTACGCCGTGCTTATCAACTGGGGCCTCTCGTATAACCGCGGTAGCTGGCACGAGTTTTACCGGCCCTATTTAGCCTTGACTAAGTCGAGTTTTCACTCATGGCTTAATGTTTATCACTGCTGAGTTCCCTTAGGGGTGTGGCATAGCAAGGCGTCTTGGGCTGCAAAGCGTGCCTGATGCCGGCTCCTTGTCCCCGGACAGGGGATTAAGGGCATCCTCACAGGGGTGCGGAGACTTGCATGTGTAAATTAGGCTAAAGCTGATAGTAAAGTCAGGACCAAGCTTTTGTGCCTGCGGGACTTTTAGGGGTCCATCATAACATCTTCAGTGTCATACTTTATTTAAGCTACGCCGGC